ATGCGCAATATTTTAATAATGTAATTATATACATAAATAAATTTTTCTAAGTGCATTTTGGACATTTCTCCTGGTTTCGGGGTTTGACAGGAATGATAGTCATGTCTGGAGTGTAGGGGGGTAGGGGGGTTTAACGCGAAAAAACCAAAACGCTTAACAGGGATGCAGGGGGTATAAAAATAAGCTTATGCTCTTGATATCAATTATGCACTCTATTAGGTGATGTCTTTAAAACTGGGATAACATATACGAGTTCAATGAGATAGGGCCACCCTCAGGAAATGTAAAGTCTCCGAGTACTTGAAATGTCAGGTGAATGAAGAAGAAAAAAAAGAGAACCCTATGCGCAAAAATGAACGCCCGGCTTGGTGGGTAACGGGCAATATGGTTACCACCATTAATCAAATGCCCGGGTAGAAACCACGCTACGCGTAGGGGATTTCCTCTGTTTATGTCCCTGAAGAAGGAACCAAATGCCAGGAATAGTTCACTCAATAGCGACCCCCACGAGTAATGGACCTGACCCTCACGAATGATAAACATTAAGGCATCACCGGTTGGTGGTTTCTTACTACATTAAAAAGGGGTGTGCGTTAATTAGTTGGGTCCTAATATGAGGGTCATTTATTGGATTTTTTGATAATTAATCTGTTTCGGACCTTTTAAATCCAATCTTTTTGGAATAAATTTTATTTGTGTATATGTCTCTCCTTGTTTTTCATTTATCTTGAGTGGTCAAAAGATTTTAATGGTTATTATACATAGATATGTACCTGCTTGGAATGTAATATACACCATATTATGCATGTAGGCTAACAACTGCCACGCGTGCCAAAAAACGCCGCCCATTTGCAGGCCAGCAACTGCCACGCGTGCCAAAAAACGCCGCCCATTTGCAGGCCAGCAACTGCCACGCGTAATTGGAAACACAATATAGTTTAATTAAAAATTTTAGCTTTGGGAGCTAGCGATAGGAGTTAAAATCTCCTTTTTGTGAGCACTAGGGTGGAGTTTATCCGCCAATGTCCGGCTTACAAGGCCGATGCTTTAACTTTAAGCTACTAGGGCAAGCTCATTTAAGGGCTAAATTTTCAGCTCAGCCAGCTAATGGTGCGATGAGCAGAAAGATAGAAAAATAGATGGCTGAGGCCACTTGTCCAATAATAATATAGGGGTGTTCTACGGGCATACCACCAATTCATGTAAGGATTAATACATCAGCCACTAAAGTTCAAAACAAGAGTTGGGTAAAAGGCCGAAACGTAAGTCCCCGCTGCTTAGAAGTATGTAGAATGGGTACTACCATAAGTACAAGAATTGAGAAAAGTAGGGCTAGTACGCCTCCAAGTTTGTTTGGGATTGAGCGTAGAATTGCGTATGCAAACAAAAAATATCACTCGGGCTGAATATGTGGTGGGGTCACTAAGGGGTTTGCGGGGATAAAATTCTCTGAGTCACCGAGGAGGTTAGGTGAAAAAAGGGCGATAGAGGTGAGGGTTAGGAGTAGGCCAACGAAGCCGAGCAAGTCTTTATATGAGAAGTAGGGGTGGAAAGAAATTTTGTCGGCGTCGGAATTAATCCCCGCTGGGTTGTTAGAGCCTGTCTCATGAAGAAAAAGAAGGTGAAGAACGGTTGCTCCAGCAATAACGAAGGGAAATAAAAAGTGGAATGCAAAGAAGCGGGTTAGAGTTGCATTGTCAACCGAAAAGCCCCCTCAAATTCATTGGACAAGTTCATTACCGACATAAGGAACTGCTGAAAGGAGGTTGGTAATGACGGTAGCACCTCAGAAGGATATTTGTCCTCAAGGAAGAACATAGCCCACAAAGGCAGTTATCATAACTAGGAGGAGAAGAACGACTCCAATAGTTCAGGTTTCTTTATAAAGATAAGAGCCATAATAAAGTCCACGGCCAATATGAAGGTAAATACAAATAAAAAAGAAGGATGCGCCGTTGGCGTGGAGATTTCGAATTAATCAGCCGTACTCAACGTCACGGCAGATGTGTGTCACGGATGAGAAGGCGGTGGAAATATCGGAAGTGTAGTGTATAGCTAAAAATAATCCGGTGAGAATTTGGCTGGCTAAGCAGAGGCCAAGTAAAGAGCCAAAGTTTCACCAGACAGAGATGTTCGAGGGGGCGGGAAGGTCTACCACTGCATGGTTAGCAATCTTAAGCAGGGGGTGGGTTTTTCGTAGGTTGGCCATAAGTTTATGTAGTTGAATCACAACGGTGGTTTTTCAAGTCATTAGTCCTGGTTAAAATCCTGGCATAAACTATGACCTATATATTCTTCTTACTATTGTCGGGCTTAATTATGGGGGGGGTAACAGTTGCCTCTAATCCGGCACCATATTTTGCAGCGCTAGGGCTAGTGTTATCGGCGGGAGCGGGTTGTGGGGTCTTAGTGGGGTGCGGGGGTTCATTCTTATCGCTGATCTTGTTTTTAATTTACCTGGGGGGAATATTAGTGGTTTTTGCGTACTCCGCTGCATTGGCAGCAGAGCCGTTTCCCGAGACGTTGGGTGATCGTTCAGTTCTAGGTTATGTATTAACATATGGTGGGGGTGTACTAATTAGTGTAATGATATTAATGGGGGGGTGATATGAGGGATCTTGAGTAGTAGTAGATGAATATATAGAACTATCAGTATTTCGTGGAGATACAAGCGGTGTTGCCATAATATACTCACTGGGAGGGGGCATGTTATTAAGTTGTGGGTGGGTATTACTACTTAGTCTATTTGTTGTGCTAGAGCTAACGCGGGGGGCAGAGCGGGGGGCTTTGCGGGCTGTTTAAAGAAAGCTAAAAATAAAAAGTAAAAGGGAAGTAAGTGCAAAAAGCGTTAGGTAGGTTTTAATATCCCCTCGTTGAATATTGGTTGTATTAATGAGGAAAGGAATATTGGAGGAGATGACAGCTTTGGGAAGCACCTTTTCAAGCCAAGTTTGGTCAACATTCTGAGAAGCAATTTGTTGTCCTAAAACCAAAGTAAGTTTAGGGACCATGCGGTGAATTATGTCGGGGTAGAACCCGAGTATGTTTGAAAATTTATAGGGGGATATAAGGGGGAGAGTCTTAACTTGCTTGGTTGTTAAGGAGGCTAATTCAAAGGCTGTGATCAACCCCAAAATTGTCACGGCAAGAGCAGAAATTTTCAAGGGTGTGGGCATTGTCATAACTAGTGTTTTGGGGGAAAGAAAACTCGAAGTAAGAAGTAGTCCGGCAATAATACTTCCTCATGCCAGTCGTTTAATAGGATTTATTACGGCTGGGATATTCTCATTGATGGGGGATAAAGAAGAGAGTCGGGGGTGGCCCATAGATACAAAAAAAACTAAACGTAGGCTGTATGCGGCGGTAAAGGAGGTTGCGATTAAGGTTAACACAAGGGCCCAGGCGTTAAGGTGAGATGTATTTAAAGCTTCAATAATTGCATCCTTAGAAAAGAACCCGGCGAGAAAAGGAGTACCCGTTAAAGCAAGGCTGCCAATAGTTATGCATGCAGAGGTCAGGGGGGTAAGAGTATATATGCCCCCTATCTTGCGAATATCTTGTTCATCATTTAAACTATGAATAATGCTCCCGGAGCAAAGAAAAAGTATGGCCTTAAAAAATGCGTGGGTGCAGATATGGAAAAAAGTTAGAGTGGGCTGGTTTAGTCCAATAGTCACCATTATTAATCCAAGCTGACTTGAGGTTGAAAAAGCCACAATTTTTTTGATGTCATTTTGTGTTAAAGCACAGGTGGCTGTAAATAGTGTGGTTGTAGCGCCCAGGCAGAGACAAATAGTGAGTGCGGTTTGATTATCCTGCATTAAGGGATTAAATCGAATTAGTAGAAAAATACCTGCTACCACTATAGTGCTCGAGTGCAGTAGGGCAGACACTGGGGTTGGACCCTCCATAGCTGCGGGGAGTCAGGGGTGTAGTCCAAATTGGGCTGATTTACCGGTAGCGGCGATAATTAAGCCAAGGAGAGGCACTGTTAAGTCATATTGCTTTGACAAAAAAAATAGTTGTTGTATCTCCCACGACCCGGTGGTGGTGGCTAATCAGGCTATACTAAGAATAAATCCAATATCCCCAATTCGATTATAAAGAACAGCCTGAAGAGCGGCCGAATTGGCGTCGGCTCGTCCGTATCACCAGCCAATCAAAAGAAAAGATATAATTCCTACGCCCTCTCAGCCAATAAATAGTTGAAACAAGTTATTGGCGGTTACAAGAATAATTATTGCCACAAGAAAAAGAAGAAGGTATTTAAAAAATCGATCAACATGGGGATCATTATGTATATATCATGATGCAAACTCCAAAATTGACCATGTTACATATAGGGCAATAGGTGTAAAAATAATGGAGTAAGGGTCAAACTTCAGGCTTAAATTAATATCAAAAGTCTGAATATTTATCCAGTGCCAACTAGTTACAATAGCTTCTGTACCTTGATCAAGAAAAATAAATAGTGGTAGAAGGCTAATAAAAAAGGCTATTTTAATTGCACCCTGAATACTAGCGATTGTTCACTCTGGAGTCTTGGGTGCAAGTATTAATGAAGCAAACAAGGGGTACAAAAGAATAACAAAAATTATTACCAGGGCAGAGATTATTAAAAGGGTATTTAAATGCATTACATATACTTGGATTTGCACCAAGAGTTTTTGGCTCCTAAGGCCAGGGGATGAGCTATTATCCTTTATATGCTTGAGTGAGCCACGGAATTTAACCGTGGGGCTGAATAGTTAGCAGTTATCAGTGTTAAGACCTCTCCCGGTTGATAAAGGGGGTTTAACCCTTATTTTCAGAATCACAATCTAGTGTTTTGATTAAACTATATCCACAGAATGTTCACCCTCATATTAACTCTGGCTTAAATACAAGGAGAAGTACTGGAAGAAGGTGTAGAGTAAGTAGTAGGTGTTCGCGAGTGTAAGAGGGTACTAAACCATAAGAATGGGCTGAGGTCTGGCCATGCTGTGTAGTTAAAAATAAGTATAAAGAGTAGGCTGCTGTAATTAAAGTGCCGGCTCCGGTAAGGAAAATAGTTCAGTAAGACCAGTTGAATAAAGATGAGATAATAATTAGTTCCCCCATTAAGTTGGGGAGGGGAGGTAATCCCAGGTTAGCAAGATTAGCGCTGAATCACCACATTGTTATTAGTGGTAAAATAACTTGTATTCCTCGGGTAAAAGTAAGAGTCCGGCTGTGGGTGCGTTCGTAAGCAGTATTTGCTAGGCAGAAAAGGGCTGATGATACAAGGCCGTGGGCAATTATTAAAATAATTGCGCCTGCGAGCCCCCAAGGGGTTTGAATCAAAATGCCTCCTGCCACTAAACCCATGTGGCTAACAGATGAGTATGCAATCAGGGACTTTAGGTCCGTTTGTCGCAAGCAAATGGAACCAGCCATAACAATGCCCCAGAGGGCCAGAACAATAAAGGGGTATGCAAGTTCCTTTGTTAAGGGGTCTAAAATACTTATTATTCGAATTATGCCGTACCCCCCCAATTTTAGTAGGACAGCAGCTAAAACCATTGAGCCCGCAATAGGAGCCTCTACATGGGCCTTAGGTAGCCATAAGTGTACACCATAGAGGGGTATTTTAACTAGAAAGGCGAGTAGGCAGCCCGTTCACCATAATTTATCGCCTCAGCTAAGTAGGGTAAGGGGTTTAATATATTGGATGGTAAATATGGATAGTGTACCGGTTTCATTTTGTAAGAGAAGCAGGGCAATTAACAATGGGAGGGAACCCGCTAGGGTATAAAATAAAAAATAGGTTCCTGCGTTTAATCGTTCTTTTTGATTCCCTCACCGAGTAATAATAATTAAGGTGGGGATTAGAGTTGCTTCAAACATAATATAAAAAAAAATGATCTCAGTGGCTCCAAAAGCCAGAATTAGGAATACCTGAAGGGAGACAAAGAGGGATATTAGGGTGCGCTGGCGAGACAGGGGTTCATGCTTAGTATGGTCTTGGCTAGCCAAAATTATCAAAGGGAGAAGTCAGCAGCTGAGGACAAGGAGGGGAGTCGATAGGGGGTCGGTTGCTAAATAAAAATTCGATGTTGATCATCCAGCTTCGGAAGTTCAACTTATTCAACTTAAGCTTATTAGAGCAATGATGAGACTATGCATGATGGATGTTGATCATAATCATTTACCTGGGGACAGTCAGAGCGTTGGGAAGAGCATAAGCGTGGGGATTAAAATCTTTAACACTGTAGGAGATTTAGGGTTTGAAGTCGGTCTGAGCCGTGAGTCCGAGTGGTGGCAACTAGGAGTGCTAGGCCTGCGGCTGCTTCACAGGCAGAGAAGGCAATAAGAAGCATTGGAGCAGCAGAATAGTTTGTAGAGCCAAGTTCGAGGGTCCATAAAGAGAGGGCAATAAATAAAGAAAGCATCATTGTCTCCAAGCATAGGAGGGCGGATAGAAGGTGGGTGCGGTGGAAGGCCAAGCCTATTGATCCTAGCAGAAAGGTGAGAGAAAAGGCAAAGTGTGCGGGGGTCATAAGGCAGTCATGGATTTAAACCATAATTTTCTAAGCCGAAATTAGGAGTCTTATATTGGACTAACAGCCTATTCGGCCCATTCAAGACCACCTTGAACTCATTCATAGATTAAACCCAGGGTTAATAAAATTAAAAGAGCTATGGTTCATAAAAAGGTTAGTAACGGGCTTAGAAGTTGGTCTCCCCATGGGAGTGGGAGAAGAAGTGCAATTTCTAAATCAAAAAGGAGAAACAAAATAGCAATAAGAAAAAAACGTAGAGAAAACGGAAGCCGGGCTGACCCCAAGGGGTCGAAACCGCATTCATATGGAGATAGTTTTTCGGAGTCCGGGGATATATGAGGGAGTCAAAAAGAAAGTAAAGCAAGGATGCTGGAAAGAATGGTTGTAATAATGATGATTGCTAAAATAAGATTCATTATCTTTCCTTAGGATTTAACTAAGACGGTGTGATTGGAAGTCACTCATACTAACATTTGTACTAGAAAGACTATGAGCCTCATCAGTAAATAGAAACATAAAGGAAAAGCCATACGACGTCAACAAAATGTCAATATCACGCTGCTGCCTCAAAACCAAAGTGGTGTTCTGATGTAAAATGATACTGTACTTGCCGTAGTAAGCAGACAGCAAGAAAAGTTGACCCAATAATTACGTGGAGGCCGTGAAATCCTGTGGCAACAAAAAATGTTGAACCATAGACTCCGTCGGCAATAGTAAAAGGCGCTTCATAATATTCTATGGCCTGAAGAAATGTAAAATAAAAACCTAACAGAATAGTTAGGGTAAGTGATTGGATAGTTTGTTTACGCTCACTTTCTATAATACTGTGATGGGCCCAAGTAACAGTAACCCCCGAAGCCAAAAGAACGGCTGTATTTAGTAATGGGACTTCAAATGGATCTAGGGTGGTAATACCTGCGGGGGGCCAGCAGCCCCCTAGCTCAGGAGAAGGTGCGAGACTTGAGTGGTAAAAGGCTCAAAAAAATCCCAGGAAAAAAAATAGTTCAGAAGTGATAAACAAAATTATACCATAACGCAGGCCCTTTTGAACGGGGGGGGTGTGATGCCCTTGGAATGTACCTTCTCGAACAATATCTCGTCACCATTGATATATTGTAAGTAATAAAAGTGTGGTGCCCAGTATTATTAAGACCACGGAGTGGAAATGAAATCAAATTGCGGTGCCAGATGTTAATAGAAGGGCGGCGATTGCCCCTGTTAGTGGTCAGGGGCTTGGGTCTACTATGTGAAATGCGTGTGCTTGGTGGGCCATTAAACGTTTTCTTGTAAATAAAGGCTTAATAGGAGTACGAATACATAAGCTTGAATCATAGCGACGGCGACCTCTAGAAGGGTAAGCAAAAATAAAACGAGGGTGGTTACAATTGCTACGGCTGGCATTAAGGGCATAAGAACGAAAGCGGCGGTGGCAATTAACTGAATCAACAGGTGACCAGCTGTCAAATTTGCGGTTAGGCGTACGCCAAGCGCTAATGGACGAATAAATAGGCTAATAGTCTCAATAATAATTAAAACAGGAATTAATGGGATAGGAGTGCCCTCTGGAAGAAGGTGGCCGAGGGCGGCGGTTGGCTGATTTCGTATACCAATAATCACTGTGGCAAGTCAAAGAGGAACAGCCAAGCCCATATTAAGGGAGAGTTGGGTTGTAGGAGTAAAAGTATAAGGTAAGAGGCCGAGCATATTAGTAGTTATTAAAAAAATTATTAAGGACGTGAGGACCAAAGCTCATTTATGACCGCCAATATTAAGTGGTAATATAAGCTGTTGAGTAAACTGATTAATAAATCAGCCCTGGAGGGTGATAAGGCGATTATTTAATCAGCGGGAGGCAGGAGCGGGATATAGAACCGATGGGGCAATTAGTGCAATAGAAAAAAGGGGGATACCCATAAGTACTGGGCTTATAAATTGGTCGAAGAAGCTTAATGTCATGGTCAGAGTCAGGTTGTTGGTTTAGGTTTTTCAGTACTTTGAGTGGACGGCTCATTAGGAAATACAAAATTCAAAACTTTGGGGGGAATCATAATTAAAAAAACTAATCAGGAGAAAATGAATATGAAGAATCAAGGGGCAGGGTCTAGTTGGGGCATGTCACGGAGGGTGATTGGAAAACACCATTCTTTAGCTTAAAAGGCTAATGCTTCGTCCGGTTAAGCTTCTCAGTGAAGCGTCTTCAAGTATTAATGATGATCAGTTTTCAAAGTTTGTTAATGGGACGGCTTCAACAACAATTGGTATAAAGCTGTGATTTGCCCCACAGATTTCTGAGCATTGGCCATAAAAGACTCCTGGGCGGGAGGCAATGAAGGCGGTTTGGTTTAACCGTCCTGGGACTGCATCTATTTTTATTCCAAGGGCAGGGACTGCTCAGGAGTGAAGTACATCTTCTGCTGAGACAAGAATTCGAATTGGAGATTCCACGGGGATAACCATGCGGTGATCGGCTTCTAAAAGTCGGAACTGGCCGGGCGTTAGGTCTTGCGTGGGGATTATATAAGAGTCAAAACCTAGATTTTCGTAATCAGTGTACTCGTAACTTCAGTACCACTGGTGTCCTATGGCTTTAATGGTAAGGTGGGGGTCGTTGATTTCATCTATTAAGTAAAGAATGCGTAAGGAAGGTAAAGCAATTAAAATAAGAATTACTGCGGGGAGAATTGTTCATACAATTTCAATTTCCTGGGAATCTAAAATATATTTATTTGTCAATTTAGTAGAAACTATAGCTACAATAATATAGAGAACTAGAGTACTAATCAAAAATACAATTATTAAGGCATGATCATGGAAGTGGAGAAGCTCTTCTATAACAGGGGAGGCCGCGTCTTGGAATCCTAATTGTGAGGGATGTGCCATTGTAGCTTAAGCTTAAGACACGTGGGATTTAAACCCACATTTATGCCTTGACAAAGCAGTGTAATAATCATTATACTAGAGTCTTATTAAGAGAGTGACAGAGTGGTTATGTGGCTGGCTTGAAACCATCATATGGGGGTTCAATTCCTCCCTTTCTCGTTAACTGAGCTGTACTTGGACGAAGGCAGGCTCTTCAAAAGTGTGGTAGGGAGGGGGGCAGCCATGTAGTCATTCAACATTTGTTGAGGTTAGCTCAACTGATAAAACTTCCCGTTTAGCGGCGAAAGCTTCTCATAAAATGAATAAAAATATAATTACGGCAACTAGGGAGATAAGAGAGCCAATTGATGATACTGTATTTCAAAGGGTATAGGCATCAGGGTAGTCTGAGTATCGTCGGGGCATGCCAGCCAGGCCCAGAAAGTGTTGGGGAAAGAAAGTCAAATTTACCCCAATAAACATGACTCCAAAGTGAATTTTAGTTCAGGTGGTATGAAGAGTATATCCTGAAAAAAGCGGAAACCAGTGAACAAATCCAGCCAGAATTGCGAATACAGCTCCCATAGAGAGAACATAATGAAAGTGAGCGACTACATAATAGGTGTCGTGAAGAACAATATCTAGGGATGAATTAGCTAAAACAATCCCGGTTAATCCTCCAACTGTAAATAAAAAAATGAAACCAAGGGCCCAAAGAAGTGGGGTTTCTCATTTAATTGATCCTCCATGAAGAGTGGCTAGTCAGCTAAAAACTTTTACGCCCGTGGGAATTGCAATGATTATTGTGGCTGAAGTAAAATAAGCTCGGGTGTCAACATCTATGCCCACCGTAAATATGTGATGAGCCCATACGATAAATCCAAGTAACCCAATCGCTATTATAGCTCAAACTATTCCCATATAACCAAAAGGCTCTTTTTTACCTGAATAATATGCTACAATATGAGAAATTATTCCGAAACCAGGTAAAATAAGAATATAAACCTCTGGATGTCCAAAAAATCAGAAAAGATGTTGGTATAAAATTGGGTCTCCTCCGCCTGCAGGGTCAAAAAAGGTGGTATTCAGGTTGCGGTCTGTTAATAACATTGTAATACCTGCGGCTAACACGGGAAGTGATAGTAAAAGAAGTACTGCAGTAATTAGGACTGCCCAAACAAAAAGAGGGGTCTGGTATTGGGAGATTGCTGGGGGTTTCATATTAATAATGGTTGTAATAAAATTAATTGCCCCAAGGATGGAGGAAATGCCTGCTAAATGAAGGGAAAAGATTGTTAAGTCAACAGAGGCTCCAGCGTGCGCAAGGTTGCCTGCAAGGGGGGGATATACCGTTCAGCCTGTACCAGCTCCTGCTTCAACTCCTGATGAAGCTAAAAGAAGTAAAAAAGACGGTGGAAGAAGTCAAAAGCTTATATTATTTATTCGGGGAAAGGCTATATCGGGGGCTCCAATCATTAGGGGAATTAATCAATTGCCAAATCCTCCAATTATAATTGGCATTACTATAAAGAAAATTATTACAAAAGCATGCGCTGTAACGATTACATTATAAATTTGGTCATCTCCAAGAAGAGCACCGGGTTGGCTTAGCTCTGCTCGGATTAGTAAGCTAAGAGCTGTGCCGACCATTCCTGCTCATGCACCAAATACTAGATAGAGGGTACCAATGTCTTTGTGATTTGTCGAGAAAAATCAGCGTGTGATTGCCACAGGTAGGGTGGCTGAATGCTTAGGCGGTGGATTGTAGCTCCATAAACAGGGGTTTAATTCCTCTTCTTACCAGCCTTGCGGTATTTTACGTCAGGTTGCAAACCTGAAGAAGTAGGTTGACGCCTACCGGGGCTTTACCCGCCTCGCCCCGGTGGCGGGAAAGTAAGTGAATGCTCGCTGGTTAGGGCGCTTAGCTGTTAACTAAGAGTTCGAAGGATCAAAGCCTTCTCATTTAGAAAAATTTTAGCTTAATTAAAGCGCCTGGGTTGCATTCAGGACATGTGGGATAAAGCCCCATAGATTTTACTAAAGGCTGGGGGATTTTCACACCCGCTTAAGGCTTTGAAGGCCATTGGTCTTTCCTAACCTAAGCCCTTAGAAAGTAACAGATGCAGCAAGCATTGGGGTCAAAGGGAGGAGTGCGAGGGCTCCGATGGTGGCGATGGCAAGGGTTAAGTGCAGTTTCAATGAGGGAAATCGCCAGGGGGTGCTTGAAGCAAGGGCGCTGGGGGATGTAGTAAGAGACATGGCGTAGCAGAGGCGAAGATAAAAAAATAAACTAAGAAGAGCGCTTAAGGCAGTAAGGGTGGCAACAAGCGGTAATCCCTGCTTGGTTAGTTCTTGAAGGATTAATCATTTGGATATAAAACCTGTGAGAGGGGGTAAGCCCCCCAACGAAAGTATAACCAGGGGGGCGAGGGCCACTAAAGCAGGGGTTTTAGTTCAGGCCAGCCCAAGTGATGTAATGGTAAAGGAGTTTGTTGTCTTAAAAACCAAAAAGGTAGATGCAGTCATGATAAAATACAAGAGCAAAGCCAGAATGGAAAGCCCGGGGGAAAATTGTATAATCAAAATCATCCAACCAAGGTGGGCGATGGATGAATATGCAAGAATCTTTCGTAGCTGGGTTTGGTTAAGGCCGCCTCATCCACCAACGAGTGTTGATACTACACCAAATGTAATCAATAGGGGGTGAGGAATAAAGGGGGCAACTTGAATAAATAGAGCAAGGGGGGCAAGCTTTTGTCAGGTAGACAAAATTAGTCCGGTATTAAGATCAATGCCCTGTAGGACTTCTGGTAACCAGAAATGGGTTGGAGCCAAGCCAATCTTCAGCGCAAGGGCTATAAACATAACAATTGCGGGGAAAGGGTGGGAAAGGTGTTGAATTGATCACTCCCCAGTTAGCCACGCGTTAGTAGTGCTGGCAAAAAGAATAACGGCGGCAGCCGTGGCTTGAATAAGAAAATATTTAGTAGCAGCCTCGACGGCTCGCGGGTGGTGGTGTTGGGTCATTAAGGGAATAATTGCAAGGGTATTTATTTCCAGGCCCATTCATGCTAGAAGTCAGTGGGAGCTGGTAAAAGCTAGGGTTGTCCCCAGGCCAAGGCTTGAAAATAAAATTGTCAAGATGAAGGGGTTCATTAGTAAAGGAAGGGTTTTAACCAACATGTTTGGGGTATGGGCCCAAAAGCTTACTTAGCTGACTTTACTAGAAAGTGGTGTAGCGGAAGCACCAAGAGTTTTGATCTCTTGAGGATGGGTTCGAACCCCTTTTTTCTAAGGAATTGGGGGGAGTTTAACCCACATTAGTCACTCTATCAAAGTGGTCCTTAGTTATTCGGGCACAATTCCGGTTATATTTGGGGGGGAAGTCCCGCCAAGGAAATAGGTAGAGAAAGATGTCACATAACCAGGGCTAGGGCCAGGGGGAGAAAGTTCTTCCAAACCAAGTGTATAAGCTGATCATAACGAAAGCGGGGGTAGGATGCACGTACTCATAAGAAAAGAATGGATAAAAGGGAGGCTTTAGTCATAAGACTAATTGATGTAAGTTCAGGTAATAGGGGGAAGTGCGTAGCACCCAAAAAAAGAATTGAAGACAAAGTATTTATCAATAAAATGTTGGCATACTCTGCTAAAAAGAACAAGGCGAATGGGCCTCCTGCATACTCTACGTTAAAGCCAGAGACTAGCTCTGATTCACCTTCTGTTAAGTCAAAGGGGGCACGGTTTGTTTCCGCAAGAGTTGAGATATATCATATTGCTGCTAAAGGTCAAGCTGGAAGGGCAAGTCAAATTGATTCCTGGGTTACATTAAAGGTTTGAAGTGTAAAACCACCCGAAAAAATAATAATGCTTAGAAGAACGAGTCCAAGACTGACCTCATACGAGATCGTTTGGGCGACTGCCCGGAGGGCGCCAATTAGGGCATATTTTGAGTTAGAAGCTCAGCCCGAACCAAGAATAGAATATACTGCGAGGCTTGATAGGGCTAGCACAAAGAGAATGCCAAGATTAAAATCAACAACAGGATAAGGTATAGGCATCGGGGCTCATAAAGTAAGAGCAAGTATTAAGGCAAGCATCGGGGCCAATAAAAATAGGAGGGGGGAAGCGGTGGCGGGTCGGACAGGCTCCTTGGTAAAAAGCTTCACGCCGTCAGCAATTGGTTGTAGTAGGCCATACGGGCCCACAATATTAGGGCCTTTGCGTAGTTGTATGTAGCCAAGAACTTTACGTTCAAGAAGTGTTAAAAAAGCAACTGCTAGCAAAACTGGTACAATATATATAAGTGGATTAATCACGAAACTAGCGAGGGTTGAAATCATAGCTGAGAAAAGGACTTGAACCTTTGAGTGGGGGGCTTAGGTCCCCTGCATTTACCGGGCTCTGCCATCTTAGCATGCCGTTATCTTTGGCTTAGGGGGTGTGTCCCTTTACCTAATTTAGTTTGTTTCATTAGTTAGGGGTGGGGTGTACTTTTGCATGGACCCCCTCTTTTCGGTCCTTTCGTACTAGAAAAGGTCAAATCATAGATAGAAACTGACCTGGATTACTCCGGTCTGAACTCAGATCACGTAGGACTTTAATCGTTGAACAAACGAACCCTTAATAGCGTCTGCACCATTAGGATGTCCTGATCCAACATCGAGGTCGTAAACCCCCTCGTCGATATGGACTCTGGGAGGGGATTGCGCTGTTATCCCTAGGGTAACTGGTTTCGTTAATCGGCTTTGCCGGATCAATTTGGTCAGAATTTCTGTTTTTTAGAAGGGTTATTCTTAAATTTAGGAAATACTCCCGGTCCACATGGGGGCTCTTCTTTCCCCCGCGGTCGCCCCAACCGAAGACATTTAGATAAGGTACCGCTAGGTTCCGCTTAAAAGCTGTTTTACGTGGGCTTTCTAGTGTCTAAAGCTCCATAGGGTCTTCTCGTCTTATGAGAACATCCCCGCTTCTGCACGGGGAGATCAATTTCACTGACTGGGAAAAGGAGACAGTTTAGCCCTCGTCTTGCCATTCATACGGGTCTCTATTTAAAAGACAAGTGATTGCGCTACCTTTGCACGGTCAAAATACCGCGGCCGTTAAAATATTATCACAGGGCAGGCAGGACCTCTTATTATGGTGTTTCAAGAGGCGATGTTTTTGGTAAACAGGCGAGGCTTATGTTTGCCGAGTTCCTTCTTTTCCATTTAGTCTTTCCTGAAGCATTCCTGTGTAGGGTAAACGATTATATATTATGAGGACTTCTAGTAGTCTGCTTAATTCTTATTTCCCTCTGGCGCTGGGTTCGTTAATTATCGGTGGGTGGTCCAACCCGACTTACACTGGTGCAGGGAGAGGGGCTAAGCCCTCTTGTTACTCATTCTAACATGGTCACTCCTATGAGTGCATAGGATGGTCTAATAGGGGGGGGGGGTAGGATTCTTTATCGGTATAATAGGAAGTAAAGGTGTCTGAGCTTTAACGCTTTCTAGTTAGGTGGCTGCCTTTAGGCCCACTAAAAAACATCTCCTTAATAAGTATGATCCTTAGCCATCCATTAGGGTTGTATCCCTATTCAAAGGGGCTGTACCCCCTTTGACTAACTCCATCAGGTATACCCACACCATAGCAAGCTTCGCTTAGGTGGAATGGTAACTGGATGGGCTGAACTTACATTCATTTCTTAGACAACCAGCTATCACTAGGCTCGGTAGGCTTTTCACCTCTACTCGGAGCTCGTCCCACTCTTTTGCCACAGAGACGGGTTGGCCCTATAATAGGCTGTCTCGGAGTAGCTCGTCTAGTTTCGGGGGCTTGAACTAAAGTTCTCTTTGCTCAAGTAGTACTGGCTAAAACATGATGCAAAAGGTACGAGGATATATCTCTGCTTCTTTGCGCTTGGGTGGTTGTTTCATTTCTATTTCAACTTTCCCTTTCGGTACTAACTATGTTGCTCCTGGTTCCTTTTCTGTCTCCCGTACTAAGGTGGAAAAATGCTTTGGGTAATTGGTGTATAAGTCCTTTGGAAAGTACAAATAGTGTATTAAAATTCAATCGAGTGGGCTAGTTGGTCAGCTCAAGCTGGCTCGACTTGAACGGGCGTCTCCTCGGTGTAAGGGAGGTGCTTTACATTTTAGCTACGGCTTGGTTTATCCAAGTACACCTTCCGGTACACTTACCATGTTACGACTTGCCTCCTCTTTGTTTATTATTAATTTTATAAATTGTAAAAGCTAACTTGGGGAGAGTGACGGGCGGTGTGTGCGCGCTTCAGAGCCAATTTCAACAAAATACTCTAGCTTTTATTTACTGCTAAATCCACCTTCGGGGGCTGGTTTCACAGCCCCTTTCGTAGTGCTCTAAATTAGAGAATGTAGCCCATTTCTTCCCTCTCCATTCGCTACACCTCGACCTGACGTTTTGGGGAGTGCCCACTTTGCATACTATGTTTCCTTCACAGGGTATGCTGACGACGGCGGTATATAGGCGGAAAAAACAAGGAGGGGTGAGGTTTAACGGGGGTTATCGGTTACAGAACAGGCTCCTCTAGGTGGGTCTGAGGCACCGCCAAGTCCTTTGGGTTTTAAGCTGGCGCTTGTAGTTCCCTGGCGGACAGAATTGTAATTCACTGTCAGTTTATGGCTAAGCATAGTGGGGTATCTGATCCCAGTTTGTATCATAGCTGTCGTGGGTTCAAGTAATTTAAAGCCACTTTCGTTAGTGTTCTTCTCGTTTTCGGATGCGTATAACAGCCAAGAAAATGTTCGTCTTTAGTTCTAGATAAGCTTTAACCACGCTTTACGCCGATATTTATCCACTTGGGCCTCTCGTATAACCGCGGTAGCTGGCACGAGTTTTACCGGCCCTAATCTACTTTAACTAAGTCAAGCTTTCGCTCATGGCTTAATATCTATCACTGCTGAAATCCCTTGGGGGTGTGGCTTAGCAAGGCGTCTTGGGCTACTCTAGTGTGTGCCTGATACCGGCTCCTCATCCCTAGCTAAGGGATTAAGGGCATCCTCACTGGGGTGCGGAGACTTGCATGTGTAAGTTTAGCAAAAGTTGATAATAAAGTCAGGACCAAGCCTTTATGCTTGCGGGACTTTCTAGGGTCCTTCTTAACATCTTCAGTGTCATGCTTTAGTTAAGCTACGTTAGC